GATTCGAGTGTCCATTTAGTCGCCAAATAAAACCCATTATTGATTTGAGATATTGATAGGGTGAATACCCAGCCTATTCAATGCTAGGCATAATGAGTATAATATAAGGGCCTCAAAAAAGATCTTTTCGTTCTATGAACTTTCACTTTAAGGTGTATGAAGTTTCATATTTGATTCTTTAAGCAGAGCGATAGAGACTCCATTTCCATTTTTAATTGATCTAGTCCAAAGGCAGACCTACGTCAATATAACCCTTCTTTGAAACACTTTGGTAGTACTCCTGAATCAGAGTCAAACTAATGAATCAGAGCACATGGAACCATCTTCTTTCTGTCAAGAAAAAATCTGGTGTACTAACTGATATTTATATCAGTTAATGAAAGAGCCCAATGCAAAAAAAAAATGCATGTTGGGTCTTTGAAACAGTTCGAATCATTTTTCTAATAAGAAGTTTGATCTGTTTTACCGAGAAGGTCTACGGTTCGAATCCGTATAGCCCTATAAGTTTCTATACTATAATTTGAATTTGAATATCAAATTTAAATATAAAATAAAGAAATTGTTTGTATAGTTTTCATTTCCTCAGTAGTGTTTGTTGTTTGTAACTGGCCGGTTGGTTCATCGAAATCAAATTATTCCCATAAGTTCACTCACGGGGATTGTTCAGAGCAGAGCATAAAACGGAAAGCAAAAGCACATTTCAATAGATCCAATCGGTATTTATCCAATCTCGGATAAACAAACCCATTTTTCTTGATTAATCTTCGTAGGTGAATTACATATGAATTTTTCTCATTCCTATCCCCAGAATTAATGATACTCCTTTTTTTTTGGGGGTATGCCTAATCCTAGTGAATTTTTGGAGCCAAAATCATGATATGAGACGGGTTAATAATTCCAACCTAACTCAACTCCAATCGAATAGTAAGTCATATGGATCTAGGAACGATCTACTTGCTACTTACTGTATTTGTGGACAAGCCAGGTCTTGAACTTGAAAAAGATCTTTAGTAAGTTTCGTTGGAAATATTGTCAACATTGTAAAAGAGACTTTTTTTCTTCGTATACCTTACCTAGCAAAATACAAATAGTCTTTTCGTTCCATATCCAATCAATATAAACTACTCCGCTTAAATATCGATTTTCTCTATTTTTTAATATAAAATCTAATTAGAAATCGAGAATTTTAGAAAAAAAATGAGAATTCTATTTTGAATTGCTTTTTTTATAAAAAATCCGAGGTGATGTGAAAGCAATAAATTTCTATTTGTATATGTATAAGATAAGAGAAATATATGTCTTCGAAAGAAAATCGACGGAAGTAAGTTAAGTGTAATGGAAAATGGAAATAAGATTCCAGTCAATGAATCTTGAAACGAGACACGTACCGCAGGAAACAAATGGAACTAAGCGGTTTCGATCAAAATGAATTGTTGTTTTGACTAAACAGTTATGGATGACTTGACAATTCCAATTCGAATCAACTAATTCGGTATATTTTCCAAATTCATAGGAGTGCGTCTATGTTTCTGCTTTATGAATATGAAATTTTCTGGGCATTTCTACTAATATCAAGTGTTATTCCTATTTTGGCATTTCTACTTTAAAATTCCGGAATTTTAGCTCCGATTAGCAAAGGACCAGAGAAACTTTCTAGTTATGAATCGGGTATAGAACCAATGGGTGATGCTTGGTTACAATTTCGAATCCGTTATTATATGTTTGCTCTAGTTTTTGTTGTTTTTGATGTTGAAACGGTTTTTCTTTATCCATGGGCAATGAGTTTCGATGTATTGGGTCTATCTGTATTTTTAGAAGCTGTAATTTTCGTGCTTATCCTAATTGTTGGTTCAGTCTATGCATGGCGAAAAGGAGCATTGGAATGGTATTAGTTCCTGAATATTCTGACAATAAAAAGAAAAAAAAAAGAAAATCCTTATGCCATGCCTTAATTTAAATTTCAATTTAAGTAAGGCCATGGTTGGGACGGGACGGAAGGCGAGGCCCCTAGCGTTGGGGGGTGGGGGGAAAGAAGAGTGGGTATGCGGGCTTCTTTCGCTTGACTTGCTTGGCTTATGGCTTCGATAGACTCTTCCTAGTGAAGCAAAATAGAGACTTTCCCCAGTAAGAGAGAGGAGGGTCCTAGTCTTTCTAGTAGTTAGCCCTATAGTGCATATTAGCTGAATCCCGAGCCGCACCTTAGGCCTCCCACCAATAGTTCAGTCGTAAAGTCTCCCTAGGAGTGAAAGAGAGAACTAGCCAAACCATCAACAAAAGTTTCTTCCCAGTTCCACGGACTTATTCAGAGTGTTGATGGAACAATCCCACGGTCACCTACAACAGGAGGATGCACTAAATTATTAGATAAGTGGCCCTCGGGGGGTAATGTCTCTGCTGCTTTCGTTCTCTTCTTCGACTACCTCCTGGTATCTTGTATACTATATATGTATGTCTTTCCTTCTCTATCGGTATCTCGACTACCTCTTAACCTCTCGTGGAAGGAGCGAAGCAGTCTTAGTCTTACAAGTGCGAACCAGGTATGAAATGTCTGATCCGATAGGATCAGGTATTCAGTGTCTGGAAAGAGAGGATTTTCTTAGCTTTGGATGGTATGCTTGATGATAGTCAATATCTTGAGTGCCTATCTTTAGGGTAGAACAAGAAGGAACTTTAGCTCCATGTAAGGTTAGCTCTTAAGGGAGCGAAGGAAGTTACGTATGATGGACTCCTTCCTGGGCACGAACGGTATAAGAAGAAGTTGTTACAGCTCCTGGCATTCAAGAAGAAAGACCCGGCGTAAATGCTTTTTGCTCATCCGGCGAAAGGTCCTTCTTATTTGAGGAAAGCAAGTGCCCTAGATTTAGCTGCTGTAGTAAGGGCAGTAGATAAGGAAAAGACGTAACTGCTCTTAGTAGGATGCCGAGAAGAAGCTCCTGTTGTTGAGGAATGGCGGGACTGATTGACCTAAGATTAAGCCAAAAAGACGGGGGGAAGTCACGATTTTCAGGTGATTTTCTTAAGGTCAATGAAGTCTGAAAAAGCAAAAGGCTAGGCCCAGTAGGCAGAGCGAAGGGAAACAGAATCACCTTTAGGCTAAAGGGATAGAAACTTGTTCAGTGACCAGACAAAGGGGCTTAGTAGTAGGGCTCGGGTCTATGAGCCGAGTAAGTTCTCTCCCTGGAACAGCAGCAGCTTCATCTTCCGCTTCTAAACCCTCTGCTCTTTCCTTTATTTGATTACTATTTCATAAAGATAGAACATAAAACAAAAAAGTAAGGGCATTAGGGCCTGCTCATAGATCTTGCTTTTGTGAAATAATAGAAATAATAACGGATATAATCTACATTCTCTCCCTGAGCCTTACTGTACTCTCTGTTCTATCTTTATTCACTAGTCATCTGGTATCTTACTGGATTAGAAGATTAGTATATGAATTCCCTGGTTACTCTCTTTCCAAAGCCTACGCTCATCGAATAGCTGATTAGCGGTAATAGTCCCGCAAGAGACTCTTGCTTCAAGCTTCCCGGGAAAGACAAGCAGCTTCGGCTAACGCTCTATCTGCTACTGTCTTACGCTAGCTACTAGGGGAAAGCCATAGGATTGAAAGCCGATTGCGACTTTCTTGCCTTGGGGCATCGCATTCTGGGTAACGTAATAGAAAAGTCTTTCTCTACTGTCTTCAGTCTGGTTTGCTTCATAAGTAAGCATGAAGGCAAGCTTCATCCTTTCCCTCATGGCGAAGAAAGCGTAGATAAAGAAAGAAAAAAAGCTTTCTCCGTGTCAGGCTGTTGATACCTTGTTGTCGCTCTTCTCTCTTTCCTGTGCGCGCTACCTATAATAGAATAAGGAATCGACTCCTTTCTCTCGGGCGAGAAGTGAGGGAATCGATTGAAGAAGAAATTGACGTAGATGATAGAGGCAGAATAAGCGCAGTTGGTGCTTTAGTTGTAAAAGCAGTAGGAATTGTCTAATCAAAAGACCTAACTTCTTGTTCACGCTCTCCTGCAATTTCATCTGTTGTTGGAAGGGCTGTAGTAGTGGGAGTAGCTGCAGTAGTGCTAGACTGACTTTCATGATTACCTTTTCTTTCTTCTCGGCAAAAGCTCTTTCTGTTGCCGTTGTTGGTGGTTTAGTAAGTCCGTGGGAAGGCAGTGGAAGATAAAGTAGCTGCGATTGCGTGAGTTCAATCAGTTTCGGTTGGTTTGGTTCAGTCAGGTTTGGAGAGTCTCAACCGATAGGGCAGAAAAGTTGGGTAAGGGAAGTGTGGAATTGAGACATCTTGCCCATGGGGAAGGCAAGGAAATTAAATTGTTAATTAAATGTCCTAGTAGGGAAGGGTTTAACACTATATAAGGGCCGGAGAAAGCGAAAGAAAGCCTTTACCTCCTTTACTTACTTTCTTTTGAAAGCGCTAGGCACCTGTTAAAAGAAAAAGAAATCTCCCTAACCGGGCGCAAACTGCTTCTTCTATATTCGAGAACATCTGTGCCAGGACAAGTGGCAGAAGCAAAGGCGAAAAGACTAGCATCGGATTTGTCTAGGAGTCACAACGATGTGGAACTTCTATTCTATATAGACGCTATTTCGCGCTGAGCGACCCTCCTCACTCACTAGTAAGCTCTCCCTTGAATCCGTTCACCCCTCTCCTAACGAATGCTCCTATCCTATGGGAATGAGTGCTTGAATAAACTCTGATTCCGCTTGGCCGCTCTGAACTCTTGGTTTCAGCTCTTAACAAGAATTGCCATAGTTGAATGTGAACAACTCGATTGTTTAAGTCCTTTACCCGGTTCAGAAGGAAGACTAGCTAGAAATCCTTCTCACGAAGAAGGAGTCCCACTACGCGGTAAGAGGCAAGGGCCCTGCTTTCTCCCTCCTAGCCAGTGAAGGAAGCCTTCTCTTTCTTTTTGAGCGAAAGAACCGAACCCCAGGGGGCAGGAAAGACTGTCTTTTAAGCTCATGAGAATGCCCAGGCTTGATTAAGGTAGTTCAGTGACTTCGACTTCCGGTAGCTCTTTGGCAGCTAGCTATAAAGGGAGCTCAGGAATAGGTTTTTTGGAAAGCCAACCAGAAGGCACCCGAGGTATATTGTCCTGACTTACCAGTGCGAGGTGACCCAGAAAGACGGTAGGCATAGAGCTATGGGAATGCTGTCATAGGCTAGGGGAAGAAAGTTCAGTTCAGTTCGAAAGGTGTTTCAGTTCCCATCTGGTGAGAAGAAGCTCTTTGCTTTGAAAGCTTTTTCGTAGGCAGCAAGCAGTGGTAGGCTAGAAGGAAGCGCAGGAACTTCCGGGATTAAGGAAAGTAACCCGAGGGTAGTAGGTTACAGAATCCGATTTGTGGCATCTTTCCTTGTCCGATTTGTTAGAGAAGGACTTATTTCAAAAAAAGTTCTATAAGAATAGGGCAACTCCATTCAATAGGGAGGGAGGCATGGAATTGGATGCTTCCCCCCTTTCAGTGCAGGAAGGACTGCTTGGTGAAATGACGTACTTAGGATTCCCTCACTGTCAAGCAAGGGAGTGACGAGAGGGTATCAAAACCACTCTTTAGAAAGATAGCCTACATTGAACCAAAGGAGTGATCCCCACTCCGAATGAGATGTCGTATACGCAAATGCTCTTTCCGTTGCAGGCATAAGCGCTGCAAACATGGCTACTTCCGCTCTTTTCGGAAGAGAAGATAGTTCCGTCACTTCTGGGATTAAGGGATCTGGGCTTAAGGGAGTTCCCCCGAGGGAAAGACAGTCAATAGGAATTCTCTCTACTCTAGAACCCATAGGCCTAGGAGCAATAGACTGAAGAGGTACGGCATCTGTAACAAAGTCAGTAACAAAGGGAGAAGGAAGAAAATCCAGTGATAGTCTTTGGGACTTCTCCGGTGCTCTCTTTCCTGTAGTCGGAATCTCTGGTATCATCTTTTCCAACTAATGCCAGATCTGATTCAATAGGAACAGAACCTTCTACCCCGTCTGGTATTCACGAAAAGGAAAAGGAAGTCAGGGAATGAGCTAGAATATACCTGATGTTTGCAATTCTTACTGTCCTTCAAGCCTTAGTAAGGCAAGTGACTCCGTACTTCCTTTTTTTCTATCCCTAGTATCGTACTCAACAAAAGGGAAGAACCCTTGTTCAAGCCGGATTCTTGGAGCCTTCGGGATAGCATACCCTAATCCGAACGATTAAGTAGGAGGTTCTACTTTAGAGTTGTTGAACTGTTGAAGGCGTAAAGCGGTGGAAGTAATTACCTTGCTTTCAGTCTTTGTTTTTCACCAGGTAATCTTTTTCCATCCCCGAACCCCCTTAACGAGGAACATAGCATCCGAGTTAGGCCTTTCTTTCATTTGAATCATTTGAACCTGGTATAGGTTTGTTTTTCTATATCTTACTATCTATTACTTTCAAACCGGTCTCCTAGGGATGATCACGCTTTTGCGAGTTCACTTCCTTCGCTTGAAAACGCCTTAGGTCCTCTGTTCCGATTCTGTGCATTGGGAATGAGTTAGGAGCTAGGCTATCTTAATGGCCTATGCCTAGTCGACTCCCTTTAGAGTCCCACGGTCTTGATCATGGGCTCCCCTTCTTCTCCTAATGGAACTCTCTGGTACACGGGAAACCCAGATCCTAAACTAGGGATGGACAGTAGGGATAAGCTTACACAAAGACAGATCGTCTGTGGGATAGGATTTAAAAGACTAGAAATCCCGTCCAGTTAGATCGTGCAGGTGTAGAACAGCTGTTTGGGGTGAACCTTAGGCCTTTGGTCGATGCGCCAACCTAGGAAAACTTAACCCAGGGGAGCACCCATCAACCATCTCTAATAGGGATGGACCAAAAAACTAGCATACAGAGACCTCCTCCGCTCATGAAAGAATCGGTCTATCTTCTTGTCCATCCTACTAACAGGCTCATCCGACCTCCCATCGAACCAACAGAAAAAGAAGGATGGGTTGATGGCAAGCATGCGGGGGACACGGACAATCCTCCGAGATCATGTAATGTAAGAAGTATAAACCCACGGTTGAAGGGCTAGCCTTGCATGGGTTAACAACAAGGAAACTTCCACCATTCCTTAGCACGAAGACTCCTCCACATACAGAGTCTATAGTCAGATCGGTTAGACCCCTCGTCTAGTTGAAGTAGACTTGGAAACGCAGACTCACCTGATGAAGAGTGAGTGAACTGTCTAGGGAAAAAGAGGGACAGAATGACCCCTCTATGCGTACAGGAAGACTGACAAAACCTGGATACAGAGTGTGGAATGACAGAATGAGCGAGGCTACCCCTCGGGCTAGTAAGACTACGTAGACTAGAACCAAGAAAGTACAGTAAGGTTCCCCTCAACATAAAAACCTCTTCACTCAAAAGGAAAAAGAAATGAACAAGGATGAATGAACACCATCCCGGCGTGCCAGAGAGATCTCCAGGATTCCACTCCCTGCTTCCTTCTTGAGCATCTCTTCTCACCCAGTTTAACCCAGTGGGAGAAAGCCACATTAGGCAATGGATCTCGAAATCAGGATCGTGTAACAAATAGAAAACACATCAAAGGGACACCCCTTCCCCATGAACAGAAAGAGTATAAGGAGTGTAGGCTTGCTTCGCATAGGCTACACAAGCCAGGGTGGGGAAAGGGTCACTTTTCATGGATATAGAACAGAGGACTGCATGAGTAGACAAGCCTCGAAATGCCAACTACCCTGAGGAGATGTTAGGAGGCCTAAGGATTCGCTGGGCTCTATGCATAGAAGCCCGGTAACCACACCCCTTTCACAGTCTGTCCTTCCTTTCTCTTTCTGTTAACGAGTTACCGATGCGGAATAACGTTAACTCATTGGTTGGCGAGGTAGGGTTTGTGATTCATGGATTGCTATCCTGCAGTAAGGAGCAATCCCCTTGTAGCTATAGCGAAAGCAGTGCAGCTAGGTAGGTTAAGAAATCTCTCATTGCTTGTATTCGACTATTGTAACTGTCTTATCGGCTATCATATGATTTATCTTATAGTATAGTTCTGAAGTCGGGAAAAGTTACGTTTTCCCGGGATTTTTCAATAAAATGACTTTTTCACTCTATAAGAGAAATTGAAATCATTAATAATTTCATTTTCCCGGGATTTTTCAATGAAATCTTTTCAAAAGGACCTCTTGTTAGCCGGTAAGCCCAAACCTTCCCTCAGCTTGAAAAGAAGGCCTTCTGTCCTCACTCGATTCGAGAGGGACGGACTAAGGCCTTTGAAAGCCGTCCCTTCGGTTCAATCACTTCTATGTCAATGATGATTGGGACAAGTGCTTTGCTGCCACTTCCTTCTTACCATTTATCTACTCCCTTCTTCGCATCTCGAAAAAAAGGCATTCGTCGCCCTTCTCTGTGCGATCTTCTCCTATTGATTCAATTCCTGCAAACCTCAAAGCATCTCCTTAGGCGAAATGGTTAGCAAGACAGTCAAGCAGTAAAGCAGGCAAAGTCATCAGTCCCACAGCTTAATCCCGAACAACGGATTCGATTTCTATACCATTTTTCCTTCACAGAGCCAAGGAGCGGATTCTTTAGAACGGGGTAAGCATCCCACAGCTTATTCTCTTTCTATATCTATAACAGTCTTCTATCAAGCAGCGGTTGCGGATATAAGACCAACTCCTACTCGTAGTTAGAAAGAAGACGTTCTTTCTATATCTTTCTCAGGATCTAAGCTCTCGCAACTTCCTTCCCTCCCAGTTTGCATTCTCTTCTTTATATATGTCATTTGCTTGCCTTATCCTATTGCTACTGCGACTGGTAATCGGCATTTTTCTTCTTTAAGTGCCACGGTCGTCGAAAAGACTAGCAGCATTTGTCCACTTCTCTGACTGACGAAGAAGGAGTCCCACTACACGAAAAGAAAGAAGGTAGGAGCCGGGTTAAATGGTTGATGGTTGAATGAATGTGACCAAGCCAAGAATGGCTTTTGTTGACAGAGAGATTCTCTTTTTTAGGAAGCAGAATAAGCACAGTTAGCAAGATCCCCTGCTATTTCAGCTGCCGTTGAAGGAAGAACCGATGTGATTGCTCGAGTTGAAGAAGTGGATGCTGGTATCGTAGATAAAAAAAGGCTGCTTAAAGGACTGATCTCTCTCTATTGATTAAGTCATTTCCCGAGTCAGATGCCATGAAATGAAAAGCGTTATATTATTAATGTGCAGATTTTTTAGGTGTTCAGTGAGTGAGGGAAAGTCGGATGAACCCAGGAAAGGGAAAAAGTAAATAGAAGGGAGAAGTTGAATCTAGCTAATTCGATTTGATCCGATCATCTCTTTCAATCAAAGAACACCAACCAAAAGAGGCAGTCGCGGCACACTTTCTATATGAAACCTTCTACGCCGCAGAAAGAGTTCTCGCCCGGGCTTGTATTCTTGTCAAGAAATTCCCTTGCCTCACAGCTCCAAGAGCGGATAAAGCGCAAACTGCTTCTGAGGGGATTTCCCTGGCTAGTCTAGAAGTCCCTGCCCTGCTTTGGCTCGCTCTTTCCATTCTTATCTTAGAATCTCTGATATCCATTCAAAAGGCATTTCGAGAGGCATATTCGTATTATCGATATGCCACTAACTCAAGTGCCACATCTGATTCAACAGCGGCAGCGTCTATTGCAAACATAGCACTGAATTCACTAGCACTGGTTTCAAGGGATGCAGATGAAATTAATCTTCTTTGCTCTGATTCGATTCTTGATAACCTGACACCAGGTCAGAGGGAAAGCATTAGTTGTCTTCGAATTCTTACGCCATTACTCAAATGTCTTCTTTCTTTTGTGATAAAGAGTAGAGTAGGTCGTCTCATTCTCATTCATTTCAAAGAATGAAAACATCCCTGGCTTGTGTAGCCTATGCGAAGCAAGCCTACACTGGCTTTGGCTTAGGCTAGAATCCATTTTAGCCTACTAAGGAATGGAATTTCTTTAAGTACGAGTTAGCCAGAACGATGAAAGGTCAGACAGTCATCTCACACGCCTAGCTAGAGCTTTCCTGGGTCTATCAAGAATCAAGAAGAAGGAGGCGAAAGGCGATGAAAAGGCTTATTTTAGGTTAGGAAGGCAGTGTTAAGATATGAATCCCCTAGGCTTTCTCTTTTTGTCGGAATAGGAGGGATAGATGCCTTTTCTCTTCTTTGCTATTCTGTCATAAGCTAATCAAAAGTCTTCTTGAATCAGTTTCATTTTGATTCTTTTTTTATAAGTAGGCATAGAGTCTTAGCGGTTTGACTTTCTGCTATGCCGTGGACGGTATGCTTCCTGATAGTAGGTCTCTTTAGTCGGTCTCCCTGGGGGTAGAAGTCAGGCTTTTCTTCCTTTCTCTTTGCTTGGTGGAGGAAGAGGGATAGGAGCTGCTATTTAATCAGTTATAGCTCCACTCGACTTAGAAGAAAGAAGCCAAAAAGGCAGAACTCGTCTTGAAGCCCAAAGGAAGCGAAGGCGAAGGAACTCACGGATCCTGATTCCATTCTTTTTGAGGTTGAGGGAATACCTGGTTCAAGACTCATCGAAAGGCAATCAGCCAGCGAGGCAATGGCTAACATTGGCATGCTTTGAATAAAGAATTTCCTTCCCTGCCTGCCTGACCTTCTGGCTTGACCCTTGGCCGTGACTCCTTCCTTTGCTTTGGTGCTATCTTCTAGTTGAGAAAGGCTGCTTTCTTTCCTAGTTCAAACCAACCCGGGAAAGATGAATCTAGCTCTAGTTATCTTTGCGCAAAGCCTTCTCTTTCTTTCTTTTTGAGTGAAAGAACCCGGTCTTCGTATTCGTAGATGTGAATCTCCCTGGCTTGTGTAGCCTATGCGAAGCAAGCCTACACTCCTCTGCTTACTTCAATACCGTTTACCACTCGGCTGGGCAACTCCGCTGTTACAGTATACCATAAATAGGCATATCCGGCTGTTATAGAATCCCCTGCTCTTGAATATGAGTAACTATCCAATTCCATAACAGAAAGAGATGGGACTAGAGCTTTTGGCTTTCTTCCTTAACTTCGATCAAGGATTGCTGCGTTAAGGGCTCTTGCCCATGTCTAATGCCTTATTAGATGAAGACGAAGAGCTGGTGCTCTAACCTGATGTCGGAATAGCTGCTGTGAATGGAATGGGGGATAAAGGAGGAATTGTCCAAAGCCTTTTTTTTCCTTAATTACCCTAGTTAAGATATCCCACGCAAGGAAGAGAATAGGTAATAGGCTGCAGAGAGGAGACTGTGGCACTTTCGGATCAATGATTAGCTTTTTCTCTTTCTCCGACTATTGAAGCACATTAGCATCAGCAGACGATCTGCGGCATTTACTATTTCCATGCCATGACATGAGACAGATCTCTCGCAACTAGTTCCCTTGCTGATTTGATTCAACTCCTGAATGCCATTCTATTGTTTGCAAACGAGTGAAAGGCGGAGTGACGGTTTAGGCTTTGGATTCGACAGTTGGGATAGGAATGAAGCCAATGATGTCCCCAAACGAGAAGGCTGATCTTGTATTGCGGGATTACCCCAGAGCATAAATGCGGGATTACCGGTCTTTGCACTCATAGGTTCTTTGAAAAGCGGAGTAAGAGCTATTGTGGACCGGTCTTATTGGTCAAGAAAGCGTCGAAAGAGTGACTCTTGCGGGGACAGGGAAAGGGCTTGTTAAGGACCTTCTTGCCCTAAGGCGAGCAACTGACACTGACATAGGGAAAATAGAATGCAAGGTAACTTCATGCTTATCCGGTGTTCGGACGAAAGAATCCCCTGCTCTTGTTCGAGAATCTGCTCCACATTCATGCCCAGAATCTGCTGCTCTCTTTCCTGCTTACAAACCGAAGCTCTTTTCGCCCTTACCGGAGCAGCTAAAGCAACTGCCAAATGACTTTCCTGTTGATTTCGCAGGACAGACAGATATTGAATTAACGGAAAGGAACTGAACCTGAACTGCCTTAATGGACAGGGATAATAGTCTAAGAAGATGCCATAGAAGCAGAACCGGTCTTAGATGGTTGACGGATAGGTTTTTCCTTTTTGCCTGGCTGGGCATAGTCAGAGCTAGCAATAACTGTCATACTACTTCCCTCAGAAGGAAATTGGCTTATCGGATGCTCTTGTTCCAGCAATGTCCAATTCAGCCTTCAACCCAGAAAGTCTTATTGCAGCGCCATTCTATTCCGAAAGTAAGGTCAGTGCCACAGCTTCTTCTCAAGCATCAACATCAAAGAGCTCCAATGCCCTTACCCTTACTGGAATCTAATCTAAGGAGGTCGATGTCCATTCAAAAGGAGAATTGATAGAGTCAGATGAATGCGCAGGGGATTCTTACTAAGACTAGCACCGGATTCTCCACATGCAGTTGCAGAATTAGCACTCTCGGATTCATTCTTCCTAACAGCAGGGGATTTGCCCACTACTAGAACGAGGACCTAGCTACTTTGCAAGCATTCCAGGCTAGGCACCTAAGAGCGGTTATTCCTCCAACAAGTTATTCTGGGCTACGCTAAACCTTCAAGCCTTCCACCAGCGGATGAATACAGAATCTATCCCCTCTGCGCACTAACAGGGAAAGCTACTCTTCAATAGTATATGCCGCAAATCCTATGTTTGGGGTGACCATGAACACACTGCTTGAGACCCTTCTTTCGTGAGACAGTTGTGATTCCGCTTTCACTAATAGAAAGGTGGGACAGCTTTCAATAGAACATAGAGCTCTGCCCTTTTTTACCCTCTCTAGACAAACTCTCTACCCCTGCGCGCTTGGGAACGCACTATAGCCCTGCTTGAAGCCGGCTCTCCTTATATTATATTATATTAAATAGAACATTTTCTTTTTCCAGAATCAATAGAAAAAAGAATTCCTTTGCGGCTTACCGCTTACCTATCTTTCTCCAAAACCCTCTCCTGGCTAAAGGCGCGGGCAATACGGCTTTTTGGCCTATTCTTTCTGACTTCGTAATGACGAGTATACAAACTCTTGTCTAAAACATCAATTTCTATACCGTGTCGAATGCAATTCAGCCGGTCCCTCTAACGAATTTCCATCTGCATCGGCAGACGCCTAACCAAGAGATCCCGTTTATCCCCGAAGCCGATTATCCCATTGTAGAAGGAAGATGGACAGAATCCGCCTTACCCGCTTCGCCCTATGCCTTCCCTTAGATAGAAAGATTTTATATAGTTACTGATAACTCTCGGATAGAGTATTAGAACGGAAAGATCCATTCGATAATGAACTATTGGTTCTAAGCCATCTCTGACGATTAATCAACAATTCGAATTGCTTTCCTTAGGTTCCTAGCTCTCTCGGGTTGGGGTCCGTTTTCTCTTCCTTCGTTCCTAGCTCTAGTTCCGCTATTCGATCGAATGCCTCGGGTGGGGTTGAGATTCAAAGGGTTGGTTTCTTGGTTCCGCTCTTTCGGGTGGGTTGGAAAACTTTCATATCAAAGGGAAGGTTGGTTAGCTCTATCGAACGAAGGTTAGGTTATCAAAGTTATTCTCAAAGGGAATTCTCAAATCCTATCCAATTCGTAGCGTCAAGCGTCGATACTGACTTCAATGAGAAATCATAGATGGAACGACAGAACCGAGGTTTCTATTTAAGAAAACGTAGCGTAGCGGTTCAAAATGTTGATTGGGGGAGATATCTTCATATGTGTCAGAGGACCTATTGGACTCTGGATCGGACCTTTCATCGGACCTATCGTCAGGGTACCTTTCATCAGTGGACGGGGAATCCCCTTTCTCTATCGTCAATCGACCGCTCTTAGGAATCTGTTCAATCGAGTGCGTGCCGTGCTGGTCTACTTACTCTTCCCTCGCGAAACCCGGCCTTCTTGCTTTCCCTCCTGGCTAGCTTTCCAATCGCAGGCTTACTTGCTTTCCTTGACTTAACTTCCCAATTGACAAGAAGGGGAACCGAAGCTAGGCACGAAGAAGGGAAAGAGTTTAGTTCTTGTCAGTGACAAATGTCCTTTCGTTGGCCATAATTCTTCGCTATAACCCATGTTTCATCACATGAACGATAGATTATTCATTGGAGTGCCTATCGCTCGATATATGGAATAATTTCTCTAAACAACCCTGCCTTCCCTCCGAGTTTACTTTACTGGAGTAGCTCCTGGACTTGCTTTGTTGACTGGACTAGCCATTGGAGGGAAAGAAATGCCCATTTGTCGGCTTGAGGTGAGGAAAAAGACACCCCTTGCCTTTGACTTACATCGGCTGGAAGCGGGAACAACATATCGATCGGTTGGAGGAATTGAATCACTTGTCACTTGTCGGTTAGAGGGCGTACTTTGGAGGGACCCCCCTGCTTTGCTTCTTCTTGAGTTCTTTTTACTGGGCGGCGGCAGGTGAAGTGGCGCCGATTGGTTGATACTGTTGGTTAAGATCGGTTCTTTTTCTTTCTGTCCTATGCTTAGAAAGGAATGGGGAATATCTGGTTTGACTTGACTGACTCGGATAGCGAAGATGGAGTGCATTGGGATTGAATTCTGGCAAGGAACTCTTTTGAACTCTTTTCATCACTGGCTAACAAAATGGATTAGGACTTTTCTAGAACTGCATGTATAAGCTTTTAGGGATTGATTACCTGGCGTGAAACCTCACTTGCTTGAAGATTAGGGTTATACACTACTTCTTCCCCGACCGACAAAGATTAAAGAAGCTGCCTTATAAACTGACCCTGTTCGGAAGCTGTTAAATGACTAGCTAATCAAAGTGCTTATGGCTGGCCTTACATAGGCTTTTCAAAGGATCTGTAACCTGCTTTATCACACTCGATTAAGATCTCTCATCCCTCTAAGGAAAAACCTATCAAATCAAAGATTTAGAAAGCCATACCACTGGACTCTTTCTTCTAAGCTCATCTTTTTTCGGCAATTTGAGGGGGAAGCACTTCACCTGGACCGACATGGAACTGCATTTATTTCCTCACTCGTCGCTGGAACTAGCACTGGTTGGTAGATAGGAAATGCTAGCACTTATTGATAGTAGCCCCTTAGCTCACTTGGAAGGGGAGGACTAGTTAAGTTCAGAGGGAAAGGCTGGAATCGAAAGGAATGTTAGCCACTAGGAGTACTTTATTTCAGTAGCCAGATAATAGTTGTAGATCAGGCATCGGAAACTTATAACCCGCGGGAAGGCCCAATCTTACACACATACCAAAAATTCTCATCAAAACAAATGTATCGCAAGCAGAGCAGAAGGCATAACGAGGAACGAGGGTACTCTCAGGGCGAAGGACAGCAAGAGGCTCTTTATGATTATCTAGTCTGGCTCTATGCGCAGGTAGTGAGTGAATAATTGCATCTATCCCACTGGTTGTAAGCACATGAAGATATAGTGAAAATATCAGTATTTTTTATATGTAACAGGGATAAGCATTCAACAGAACTATCTTTCTTACTTTTAGATCACAGATATGCCATCAGATCTTACTAAGTTTGGCTTGCTTATCGTATATCGTAAACTTGGATCGAAAGAATGATAGGAAAGTATCCCCAGCAGTTAGTTCAAAGAGAACTCTTTAATTGGATTGATCATTGTATGTTAAAGATGAGAACATCTTTAACACTTACTTAACGGATCTCCTTGTCTAATCACTCACCACTGCCTGAAAGAAAGGGAAGCGCTTACCACATGAAAGGGATTCCTCTGGCCCTTACTTAGCTGAGAAAAGCACATCTAAGATGTCAAACCTTTGCTTGCTTCCACTTGAGGAGCGAGCTGGTGCATAAACGACAGGGAGGGGCTTCTTTCAATCCCTATGGATTTTCGCTATGACATTATACTAGACTCAATGACTAGCCCGCACACCTGCTTTTGACAGGGGTGAAAAAGACTAATTCTTTGCCTATTTTACTTCCTAGCTTGCAACAGCTGTAAAGGGTTGAAAACGAACTAGCTATACAAAGCTTTATGTTTATCCTGCTGCCCTAGACTGAGCTCTTTACCTATCCCTACCTGTAAAATCGAGTCCTGAATCTTATTTTGAGTCTTAAGGAAAAGAAAGATCAATGGCAAAACATGTTCTAAAGAAAAGATAAAGAGCCTGGTCCGATATCGAAGCTCACCGCTGACAACTCTCCCGCTTTCTCGCTCTCTGGCGGAAGGACTAGAGCTAGATGCCCTTCTCACTCTAAATGCATGATTGGGAATTAGGATAGGACGACTGAAACCTTTACTTTAGAACAGCAACTGCCTGTAAAGAAATTTGCTTGAAAGAACTCGGCTTGAAATCAGATATGCTTAATGCTGGGAAGACCTACTCCTATAAAAAAGTCTTTTCTTATTATTCATTATTATATCTTAGCCAGGGCTATATGCGAGTACAGGTATTGGACTAGAAACTAGCTGGAAGGGACGACGGACCGTCTTCGTCTCGCCTAGAAATTCATCGAAGAGAACTGCCTTTCTCACAGAATTTGACTTGCGCAGATGTTCTGCTGCCTCTTCTCCTGCGTCTATGTCTATCAAAGCGGATCTTTCTGCTACTGGCTTGAAGAAAACTCCTACTGAATGTAATGAAACCGGAACTTAAACTAGATAGCTGGGAATAGAACTGGCCTTAGGACGAGATAGAACTCAAACTATATGGTTTTTTTTCTCGAAATAAAGGGGATGATAATATAGCTGCTTTCTTAAAAGAAAAGCTGGGGATGGACTTAAATCTGTTCTGCTATTGGATATTGGAAAAGGCTTATCATTCATTGACATTGAAGGGGACTCTAATAGAAAAAATGGACCTGCCTTGGCAAAAAATTATTCTTCCGTGGTGCCTGGTAAAATAGCTTGAATCCTTATAGCGTGAGAGACTCCTTCCCCTAATGATATCTCCCCGAGAGTATACGCGAGGGTATACACGAAACGAAAGCTATAGAAAGCAAGCCCTATATCTCCCTTCTCTCCTATATATACCTTAGCCGCCGCCTTATACACCGCTTTATGAAAGGCCCTATCCAAAGCAAAGACCTCTTACACCGTAGAAAAGACATCTCTCTAACCCAGTTCCGGCTTGCTTCGCATAGGCTACACAAGCCAGGGAAACAACTACCCCTAGTGAAATATCGGCTTTTGACCTTTCCCTTTCACCGTAGGGCAGGGAGATCAAGGACAGGCTCGAAAGGAAAATGGATCCTACTTCTTTTCTCTTTTCCTATTATCTCGGCTGAATCAATGATTGAAAACTAGCCTTTTTCAATAAGATCTACCTCTTTTCTTGCTCGTCAGCCTTCAACCTCAGAGAAAGCCCTGCCTACGAAGCACTCCAATGTCTTCACTCTCAACGGCTATAGGAAAGCCTCCTACTCCCCCAATAGGCCTAGTTTCAAGAGCACTATCCAAGTTTCCTATAATTAATGTAAATAAAAGCACTTTCTGTTCTATCAATTGAAATTGTAAAGGCTGGAAAAGAACTCCCAGAGACTACAAAAGACACTGCAACAGGAAGAGCTTGCTTACCTTAACGTCTACTGGCTCGGCTGGCATGACATTGACATTTAAATAAGGGGCTTAGCTTATAACTCCAATTTTGTTTGCTCGCTCACTCTATGTACTACTAGAGCTAGATGGGTTTAGCTTTTCTTCTGCAAGAGGATCAATGGGAAATTGAACTGGCTTCAAATATCAAATAAAAGAGCTTAGGTTTCTTATCGCTTGAAAGACTACTGATTTTGCTAAAGATACCCATTGGCTGGGGCTGGCAAATTCTCTAGATATTTAGACTAAAGGGAGGGGAGAGCTGGTCTTTCTGTTAGAAAAGGTAAACATAGTAGACACCTTTTCCACGTTAGGAATTTCGAAAGAGTAGTTAGCCTTAGTAAGAGTTGGAACTTTCTTATTCTTAGTCCTATTATGCGCTTGCCTCGGATTACTGGTAATGTTCTTTAGGCCATTCTTACTTAGCACTGTCAGATCAAGGGAAGGAATGATAATAATAGCCTTTGCCCACTCACTCTTATCCTATTAGTAGAACTGCTAGTCTTCTCAGCCTTTGAGTTATTTAGTTATTATGCTAGGTTAAGCTTAATAAAGACCAGTTTGAAAGACTGTTAGCATGTTAGCTCGCTAGTAGTACTGATATAAGATCTTAATCTTATGGACTTCTTAAACACATATTAGGAAACTCGAAAGTGGGAAGAGCCCCTAAGAAAGAGAACTCCCATTCGATGCTAGAACCGGATGGCCTTATGCAATTGGATAGACTGGAAGAGATTCTCCTTTGACAAGAGATGCTTGCACGTAAACTAATTCTCCAGCTGCCCTAACCTTTTCTGTCTGATGACTTGCTAAGAAACTCAACTTGAGCCCTAGCTGCCTTTTACCTAGCGCTTAACCTCGCTGAGACTGCTTAATCAAGACTGCTAAAAAGTCACTTGACTTGCCCCAGCGGACTCCTTTGATTTGCTTACTAAGCCCTAGCTTACTAGAAACTTTATTTCGAAATTCCTCCAAATGATTAAAAGGCTTAAAAAAAAAGAACTTGCCCTAAACTCAGTCTCGTCAACGGCTGACCTACCAAGGTGCGTAGCGAGCACTTCAGGCTCCGGGCGGACTTCATACTCGATTATAAAAGGGCGATTACTAATTGAAAAAGGGGACTCAAAATCTTGATCTTCCCCCGGCACTGTCACTGGCTCACCTCCACTAGAGAACTAGAAATTCAGGCCTGCAGGAGAAAGAAGCTTGACTGGACCTCTTTCTTCATATGGCCCACCAAAAAAGGAAACCGCAAACACTGACATTGCCACAAGCGGGACGTACTTAAGAAGAAGACTCAGGAGATCCACTCTCTTAGAATAGAATAAGTATACGAAGCTAGCTGATCTAAAAGTGCTCTTAGCAATCGATCCGTAGTAATCGCTAAATAAGGGCCCATAGTTGTTCACATAGATTTTTGCAGGCTCGAAATCCCCTTAGTATCTACAAAGCTAATTTCATTCCCATCTTAATACTTGTCTTCCCTGAGTATAAGATCTTCTATTAAGCTAATAAGAAAATTTATTCTACAGGACTAAACTAGATCAATTACCCTACGACTGCTGGCTTTCACTGTTTTGATGTACTGGAAGAAGATTCTCAAAGGCTTTCATATGTACTTGCTTTAACGTAACAAGCGAAGCACTTCACTTACACTCGCTCGATTCCTTCCTTTATATTTAACACTGAAACTGGCTGTAGGACGGACTTGAACCCTCAATGGCTGGACCGACAGCAAAGAAAAGAGAACTACAACTCCGAAAAAAGAAAGCCCTAAACAATGCTATCACACTGGCTTATTAACACTGACACAAGGGAAAAAGAAATATATCTCTCTCTTATCCTTCTGCTTGCCTATAATCCCTACTTGCCTAAGGGACTACAACTACTGGGAGGGCTATTAAAGGAGCTTATCATTAGATTCGAAAAGAAATTCCTCTTCCCACTGGCCCTCTAGGTGGCTGGGAACTAGCACTTTCCATTCGCTTATAAAAAAAAAGAGGAATGGGGATTCAGTCAGGGGAAGGCAGAAGGAATGTAAATAGGATGGATACAATACCAATAGGAGGAATGCAAAGAAAGCATATTCTATGAGGGAAGAAACAGTCTATTTTTTAGAAGGTAAAGGCTATACAGATTACACTGGCTTGCTTGCCCTAGCTTTATAGTCTATCCCTTGCGCCAGTGCTTAGGACTGAAACTAGATGGCACTCTTACAGGATTAAGCGAACTCCCACTCGCTGCAAGCAAAGAGGATATATATTAAAAAGACACTCACTATGATCTTGCTCTTTCGAACCTTCCCTTACTCTTTTAGAGGGATACACCTTAGCATATGAGACAGAGTAAAGATCCTCCCAGACTCTAATAGAGTAAGAAGAAAAAAAATGACCATATAAGACTAAGCAAAGTTTCAAATGAAATATCTTACCTGCTTGCCCTTTTTAATTCTTCACTCCTGTTTGCCTTGGGAAAGAAAGAGTCCTTCCCGCGAGCTAGTAGCAATCCTTTACTTGACTTGAGTACAAGCAAGCCAGTTAAGTTATTTTCGTAATGCCGGAGTAAGCCAGCCAGTCTTAATCGAATTTCACCTTCTCCCAGGCCCTTCCACTTGACGAGGTACTCCTGCTGCAGTGCTCTTCTTCACCACTCTTTCTGCCAGGATCTCTTCAACTTCCTTTCTTTCGGGTTTGTTGATGCTGATGGCAGGTCTGGTTGGCTGGTTCCGTGCTGCATCTTATGGATCTGTATGGTAGGGCTTCACGTTGCTGACGTGAAAGACCGGGTGCACTTTCATCCAGGCTGGAGGTTAGACTTTTTAGGACGCTTTGCCGACTTTGGCGATGACTGGGACTGGGCCTTCATACTTTCGCACTAGACGTCTTGTTCCTCTTTCTGAGGAATCTGAGTTGTTCGGGCCATTAGAGATCCCCCAAGATTGAACTGCAGCGGCCTTCTGTTCTGATCTGCCCACTTCTTCATTCGCTTGGAAGCCTTCTATAGATAAGCTCTGCCAACTTAAGCATTCTGCTTCCACTCTTTCTTTGGTGAAGTGCTAGTAAAAAACCCTCTATATGGCTGTGAGGTGAGGTAGAAGGGCTTGTCGGCCAGTAACAACCTCAAAGGGGCTCTGGTTAGAGCTGGCACTCTTCTTTGAATTGAAAAAGAACTGGGCTATGTCAAGTAGCTGCGCCCCCTTTTTCTGTCTAGCGATGACGAAATGGCGTAGGTACTCTACTCTTAAAGGTAGCCCGTTGAAGCGTTCTGTCTGGCCGTCCTTCTCGGGTTGATAGCTGGATGAGATATTTAGTTCTGAGCCGATGGAGACTCTTTTTAAGGGGAGAGCTAGACTAGTTGCATGGGAACTTCCTCGATTCAGGACTGATGTTAATAGCCCTTTCAAGGGATCCCTCTCTCAGTCAGTCAAGTCTAACTCTTTTTCATACAGAGATAGTCTTTTCAACTCTGCTTTTCAGCATTCAATAAAGTCAGAGGCAGCCAGGCTTTGGCACTGAGGTTTGATCTTTATTAAGTCATTTTGCATTCAACTTTGGGAAAGAGAATCGAGTGAGTCTTCTATTATGATCCCTCTTTCTTGCATTGGTTCGGTTCACTCACTTGAGCTTATATAAAGCGATACGCAGAAGAGAGAGAATCCGTCTTTCTTTATAGTGCAGATGGACTGACTTTCCTCGCATCAAAGCTTTCCGGTTCGATTCCTTTATTCTAAGATTCTAAGATGCCAGTCTAGAAATCCTGACTTTTTGACTATAAAGGCTGTTGACAGCTTGAAGTTTAAAGGCTAAGGGAAAAAGAGTCATTTTCGGTCGGATCAATGAACTAGTTGAATTAGCTAAGATGCAAGAAGCACCTCTTATTTAAATGACTGTAGGAAGTGCCAAACCTTCTTTCCTTTACTTCGAGTTCGATGACTTAAAGATTGAATTAGTTAGAAAAGGTTTTAGGAAAGCACGTCTTTTTGGCATAAGAAATGGATATCAATGACTTTGGAGCGGTAACAAGCAATATGATTAACTACTTGCGTACCTTACTTATACTGCTTGTAAACTCTTCTCTTCAAGTACTTTCCAATCTATCTCAACTGATCGATCGCTTCGTCTTTCAATTATGATTTGTTTGGTACACGAGTGGAACATCAAATACAAGAATGGGACTAATGGAGCTAATCTCGCTCTTTCATCAAAGCCCAGACATTTTTGTTATTCATCTCGTGAAAGCACTCATGGAAGTCTTTCTGCTACCTTTTTGTTTGCTTTCTTTCTGCCTCTTCACTTAGCGCGCTAGAAACAGAGCGAAAATGGTAGTAAACCCTTTCCGGATCACTTAAACAAGAAACTCTATCCCAATAGTTCTTCCTTCCCCACCGACACATCGAAATAGCTTAATAGTAAGGTATCAGTATTAAAGGATAGAAATATTAAAGGTAAAGACTAGTTACCATTTTTCTCCGTCCGATCGGAGAATACCGGGTTATTTTACTCCTAAATCCAGAGAAGGTTTCAGAGTTCAAGGAGAAGGGAGCTGACGCCCTCTCTTACTAAGGAAGGAGGCCACCAAACGGGGGGTTGGAAGGCTACTTTCTGCTCTAGTAGGCGCTACCTTACCTCTTCCCTTACTGTAGGACCCGAATGAGGCCGCTTGGCAAGAAAGAGAAAAAAGCGGCTAGCCTTTGCTCTGCCGTCTTGCTCGTGCGTCTCGCTAAGAAAGGAAAGTTAAGGAGGTGTTTACGTCACGTTAAACAATGAGCTCTGCGGCACTTCGACTGAAGGTTTATTCTACAAAAATGAAACGGAAGACTCTCTGATGAGGTCGTGTACGACAACGCGCGAGATTTTGTCTAGATCGCCGGAGAAAGCAAGGTGCTGGAGGTAACCTCTAAAACTAAAAGCCGGCGAACCATAAAGACAGGGAAGGGCTATTCTAGCTGAAGCTTTAGATTCCGCGTCTTCCTCTTTCTTTCCGCATTAGGAAGTAGAGTGCTGCCGGAAGTGAACTCCTCTTCCCCGGGCCTTAGGAATCCCG